ATGGCGTTAAGTAGAAATTTAAGTGTGTCTCATCGATTAAGTAATTGATGTCAGCGTTGGGTTTACAGAACTAGACACAAGGATATTGGTACTTTATATTTTGTTTTTTCTTACTGGGCCGGTTTATTAGGGACAGGCTTTAGGGTTATTATTCGTAGGGAGTTGGCTATACCAGGTGAGGGGATGCTTGATGGTCAGCTTTATAATTTAGTAGTTACGGCTCATGCTTTGGTTATGATTTTTTTTTTAGTGATGCCTATAATGATGGGTGGTTTTGGTAATTGGTTGATTCCTATAATGTTAAAAGTTCCTGATATGAGGTTTCCTCGAATAAATAATATTAGGTTTTGGTTACTCCCGGTTTCAATAATGCTTTTATTAAGGTCTGCTTATGTGGAGAGAGGTGCTGGTACCGGGTGGACTATTTACCCTCCTTTATCTAGGGAGTTAGGTCATCCTGGTGCTTCTATGGATTATGTTATTTTTTCTCTTCATGTAGGGGGTTTGTCTTCTATTTTAGCTTCAATTAATTTTTTTGTTACTTTTTTAAGAATGCGGTTGAAGATGATATCTTTGTATCGTGTTACTCTGTTTGTATGGTGTTTAGCGGTAACTTCTTTTCTTTTGATTGTTGCTATACCGGTTTTGGCTGGTGCTTTAACAATGCTTTTAACTGATCGGAATTTTAACACATCTTTTTTTGACCCGGTTGGTAGGGGAGATAGGATTTTATTTGTTCATTTGTTCTGGTTTTTTGGGCATCCTGAAGTATATATTTTAATTCTTCCAGCTTTTGGGATTATTTCACATGTTATTAAGGTTGGTAGTGCCAAGGTGTATATTTTTGGTAAATTACCTATGATTAATGCTGTGATTTCTATTGGGATTTTGGGGTTTGTAGTATGAGGGCACCACATGTTTACGGTAGGAATAAATGCTGATAGTCGTGCTTATTTTAGAACAATTACTTTGATTATTGCGATTCCTACTGGGGTTAAAGTTTTTAGTTGGTTGGCTACTATGGCTGGAGGGAAAATTCGAAATTGGGCAATAATGTATTGGGCTTCAGGGTTTATTTTTTTTTTTACAATAGGAGGTTTAACTGGTATTGTTTTGGCTAGGGCTTCTTTGGATGTACTTCTTCATGATACTTATTATGTAGTAGCTCATTTTCATTATGTTTTGAGGATGGGGGCTATTTTTGCTATGTTCGCTGGTTTCCATTATTGGTTCCCAATGGTTATGGGGGTAGGTCTTCACCCTGTATGGAGAAAGGCTCAGTTTTTTTTAATGTTTTTTGGAGTAAATGTAACTTTTTTCCCTATACATTTTTTAGGGTTAGGAGGGATGCCTCGTCGAATTAGGGATTATAGTGATGTGTTTCATTCTTTTAATTTTATTTCTAGTTGGGGTGCTGTTATTTGTTTATTTGCAGTATATTTTTGGATTTTCTTGTTGTGAGAAGCTTTATATAGGCAGCGGTGTTTACATCGTGCTTTTGTTCCTAAGACGGAGGCAGAGTGAGCGAGGCCTTACGGAGCTTTTCCTATGCGTTTTCATACTTGATCTCATAATCCTATGGGGTTTGAGAGAAGAAAGTTTTAGAATTTTTTAGAAAGAGTAAATGTCGTAAGAAGCGTGTGCGATTTCGGCTCGTGAGGTGAATAAATTTCTTTACTTTAGTTGATTGTGGGAGGTAGCATAAAGAAGTGTATTTTGTTTACGCCAAAAGGGTAGTTGTATTACTTCTCCCATTAAAAGTGTTAAGTTAAATAGACTGTAGTACTTCAAATACTAAGGAGGGCATGTAGCCCACATTTTGAAAGGTTGATTTGATTCTTAACGTTTTTTTTGTTGATTGTTTTTAGGTGGGTTTTGATTAAAGAAGTGCACCCTATTCGTTTGGCAGGGGCTGTTTTGGTGATGAGTCTAATTGGGTTGTTAAGGCTATGTTTTTTTATTGGTCCGGTTTTTGCGGTTTGTTCTTTTTTGGTTATAGTAGGCGGGGTTCTTGTTGTATTTGGTTATTCAGTTTCTTTAGTGCCCTTAGAATCTCAAGAGAAGGTGAAGGTTCAGGGTAGCTCTAGGTTAATTGGTATTTTTCTTTCTTTTTTTTTCTTTTTAGTTTTGGTTTTACCTTCTGTTTCTGAGTTTAGGGGGGATCTTTTTGGTTTTTTCTTCGTTTCTGACTGTTTGTATTTCAGCGATAGCTGGGGTAAAATGGTTAGGTTGTTGGGGTTCTACTTATTTTTAGGGATGGTGGTAGCTGTTCGGATTTGTAGTAGATATAAAGGGGCATTAGTTCGTTAAATAGTAAAGAGGTGTTTGGCATGGAAGATTTTGGATTTTCAGGAGGCTTTTCTAAAAGCTCTTTACTAGTGTTGTGAGTCCAGGACATGGTTTATAAGAATTTTGGCTTTGGGAGTTAGAGGTGTCTGGGTCTGTCAGACTGTCCTGATGTTTATAGAGTGGTAATAGTATAATTAAGTATTCTTGTCTTCCAAATAAGAGGTCCAGTTTTGGTTACTATTAAAAATACAGCTGGAATTTGTATGGTTGTAGATTTACAATGGTTTATTTGGTTTTATGTAGATATTCCAGGATGATATTTATAGTGAGTGTTATAGTTGGGATTATAATCTCTTTAAGAAGTATAAGTGTTCTTAGGGTCTGGGTTGGGATGGAAGTAGGATTTTTAGGTGTTATTGGAGTAATAAGAGGTCAGTCTGTTGGGGAAGTTGAGAGGACTATGAAGTATTTTATTGTTCAGGTCTTGGGTTCATTGTGTTTTTTGCTAGGAGTAATAGTTGGGTGTGGTGGTGTTTTTCTGGGGATAGAGTTGGTTTTGTTAGTGGTAGGGCTTTGTTTTAAGGTCGGGTTATTTCCGTTTCATTTTTGGGTACCGGCTGTAATATCTCAAATGTCTTGGTGGGGCTGCATGTTGGTTGGGGTATTCCAAAAGGTGGTTCCTTTGTGGGTTTTCTCTAATATTGGTTTAGATGGCTATTTGTTGGGTGGGGTAGAATTAGTTGTAATAATGACTGCTTTATTAGGTTGCCTAGGGGGTCTAGGGGTCCTTCACTTTCGGGTGTTGTTTGCTTTTTCTTCTTTGATCCATACTGGTTTTATGGTTGTCTTGAGTATAGTTTCCTTGTTTGGTTTTTTTTCGTATTTATTGGTTTATTTTTTTCTAAATCTAGGTTTGGTATTATGTATGTGGTCTTCAAGCATTTATAGTGTTTTGGATGTTTTGAAGGTCCGTGGGGTTAGTGTTGAGGTTTTAGTTTTAAGGGTTTCTTTGTATGCCTTGTCTTTAGCAGGTCTTCCCCCTTTTTCTGGTTGTTTTTTAAAGGTTTATTTTTTAGGTTTGTGTTGAGGAGCTTTTCCTTTAGTTTGTTTGGTACTTGTTTTTAGTTCTGGGGTTAGCCTTTATTTTTATCTAAGAATGTTTCTTTCTTTAAGAATAATAAGCGGTTCAAAGGGTTTAGGAATTGGGGGAAGGGTTAATATTTTGAAAAGTTGGTATTTTTTGAGAAGGTTGGTTTTGAATTTATTAGGTGGCCTACCTTTATTTATATCGGTTGGAATTTATTAGAGCTTATAGTTTAATTAGAATAGGGGTTTTGTAAACTTCTGGTGCCTTTATGAAGCTGAGCTTTGAGTGCGGTTATTATCCGTTTTGCTATTTGCCTTTGGTAGTAAGTTGCTTAGATCTTTAGTTATACATGAAATTGAAAGAATAGAGGGAGTACCCCATGAAGTTGTTGCAGGTTTTAATAGTCTAGAGGCATTTTAGAAATTTGGGAAGTCAGTGAAGTTTGTTTTCGGCTTATAATGGATAGTTGTGACCCCGTCTTCAGTATTTGAAATTGTAGTTATTATGGGAACATAGACTCAGTAATTGATTGTTAGGAGGGATTAATAAGGTGCCAGCATTCGCGGTTAAACCTTGCCTTCGGGGCAACTAGTTTGTAGGAAAGTAAATGATAATAATAAGATAAAATCGACTAAGTCAACCCGAAAGGGAAAAGATGGTTAAATATTTTTGATTAGGTTAATTTAAGTTCTTTTAAACTAAAACCTTAGAAGGCTGTTAATGAGACAAGGATTCGATACCCTTTTATTAAAGCTGTAATGTTTATCCTACGAGAATTACGAGCTATTAAAGCTTAAAACTCTAAAAGGTTGGCGGCATCTTATAACCATTTAGGGGAACTTGGCGTTTAAACCGATGATCCTCGTATACTTTACCTTTATTTAGTTTTTCATACCGCCGTTGAGAGTTCCTCTTGAAAAGAATAGATTGGTGCGTCAAACAATAACGATGAGGTCTGATTATTTCAGGTTGTCGGCCTATAGTAAGCGAGGTTTGTTTATATTAGGGTTTGTTATAATTCAGGTAGACGTGAAGAAATATAGAGGGATTAGCTGAGTTACATTTGTTTTACATATTGGATGCAACTAGAATAGTTAGCTGAAAGTGTACTTGTTAGTAATCTTTTTTAATGGAGGAAAGTTGAATTGGGTAATTAAGTTGCGTACAAACCGCCCGGCACCCTCAAGTAAGGTTGAGGTAAGTCGTAACATGGTAATGCTACTAGAAAGTGGTGTTGTTGATAGAGAAGCGTCTGTAGAAGTGTTGAATTGTAGCTTCAATTATGGGTGATTCCCCTTCTTTAAAGAAATATAGGTTTAAGATCGGACTTCTAATTCGGGCTTGGGTGGTTCGAATCCATTCGTTTCTTTATGGTTCGAACTGGGTATCATCTGGTAGATATTAGGCCTTGGCCTGTTAGCGCAGCTTTAGGTATTTTAGGAATAACTACTTCTATTGTTGGAGCTATTCATGGTGGGGCTGGTAATTTAGATGTATTTTTTTTTTGTGTATCGTTATTATTAGTTGTTCTTACTATAATTCGTTGGTGGGGGGATGTAATTATGGAGAGGACTTATTTAGGTTGTCATACCAGGTTGGTTGTGCGAAATCTTCGGGTAGGGATGATTTTATTTATTTTGTCTGAGGTGTTTTTTTTTGTTAGGTTTTTTTGGGCTTTTTTTAACTCTATAGTTGGTGAAACTTCAATAGGAGGGGTTGGATGTTGGCCTGTTTTGGGTGTTAAGGCTATTTTTCCTTGGAAAGTCCCAGCCTTAAATACTTGTATTTTATTAAGTTCTGGGGCTACCGTGACTTGGGCTCATAAAGCCGTAAAGATTCATAATCATTATCCTGTATGAGTTAAATACCATAGAAAGCCTTTAAGGCTGGACTTAACTTCTGATCAGATTAAGAAGGTTGGCTATACCATGGAAAAGCTATCCAAGGGTTATCCAGATTTGGCTACAGACTTAAAGTGGTTTGTTGATGATTATAAGGATTATTATGAGACTCGGCGGTTAAAAGGTGAGAAATACCGTACTGAGTCTTTAGTAGCTTTAGGATTAACTGTTGTTTTGGGTGTTATTTTTACTTGGCTACAGTTTAATGAGTACTATATAGCTAGGTTTAGAATGGGTGAGGGTGTTTATGGTTCTACTTTTTATTTGATGACCGGATTTCATGGTGTTCATGTTATTGTAGGTACTATTTTTTTAACGGTTTGTTGGTTTCGAATTTATCTATATCATTTTAGCTTCAAGCATCATTATTTTGGTTTTGATGCGGCTGTCTGGTATTGACATTTCGTTGATGTAGTTTGAATTGGTTTGTTTTTTTCTGTTTATGTTTGAGGGTACTATTAGAGTAAAAATTTCTGTAGTGGCTAAGTCTTAGAATTATTTACTTATGAAATATCCTATTCGAAAAACCAATCCTATTTTAAGGTTGGTGTCTTCAAGATTATATGACCTTCCTGTACCAATTAACTTAACTATTATGTGAAATTTTGGTTCTTTATTAGGTTTTTGTTGATTGGTTCAGGTTGCTAGGGGTGTTTTATTGGCTTGTCACTATACTTGTCATGTTGATCATGCTTTTGATTCAGTTGTTTACATTATGCGGGATGTAAACAATGGTTGAATGATTCGTAGTGTCCATGCTAATGGAGCTTCTTTTTTTTTTATTTGTGCTTATATTCATATTGGTCGTGGTGTGTTTTATCATTCTTTTGTTATAAAGCATACTTGGTTGGTTGGGAGAAGAATAATACTTCTATTGATAGGGATTGCTTTTACTGGGTATGTTCTACCTTGGGGTCAGATGTCTTACTGAGGGGCTACTGTTATTACCAACTTAGCTTCAGCGATCCCTTATTTTGGTAGAGATTTGGTTGAGTGGATTTGGGGTGGGTTTTGTGTAGGTGACGCTACTTTGAAACGGTTTTTTGTTTTTCATTTTCTAAGTCCTTTTTTATTAGTTGTTTTGATTATCCTCCATGTTATATACCTTCATGAAACAGGGTCAGGAAATCCTCTTGGTATTAGTTCAGATGCTGAGGCTGTGCCTTTTCACAGGTTTTATACTTTAAAGGATTTAGTGGGGATTGTAGTTATGGCTAGCTTACTGTTTCTTGTTTGTCTTTGCTTTCCTGATTTGTTTTCGGACCCTGTAAATTTTTTTCCTGCTGACCCTATAAAAACTCCTACTCACATTCAGCCAGAGTGATATTTTTTATTTGCTTATGCTATTTTGCGAAGTGTACCAAATAAGTTGGGAGGTGTGGTGAGGTTAGTTCTTTCTGTGGCAGTTTTGTATGTTATGCCATTTTTTCCTAAAGGGTTTCATCGGGGTATTCAGTTTAATCCTGTAGCTCAGGTAATTTTTTGGCTTTTTATTGGAAATTTTGTTTTATTGAGGTTTATTGGGGCTTGTCCTATTGAATATCCTTTTGATTTAATTGGGGCTTATAGAAGGGTTGGGTATTTTATGTTTTATCCGATTTTCCCTTTTGTTTGTTTATTTTGGGACTATGCGGTTGATACTGTGGTTGCACAGAAGTAGGTATTTGTATTGTGGGAAAATCTGTTTATTTCAGGTATCGTGAGAGAAAATGTAATTTGAACCTAGTGGGACGATGAAAGGGTCTGTTTATTTCAGGTATCGTGAGAGAAAATGTAATTTGAACCTAGTGGGACGATGAAAGGGTTAATAGATATTGTGAATGAGTGTACTTTTCGGAGAATGGCTTATAGAGTGAAGAGAGTTTTTTCTGTTCCAGAAAATTTTAGAGCTATTGCTTATTTTGGCTGTTGTTGCAAAAACAGGAGAAAGTAATCAATAGGTGTGATATGTGAATCGGAAAGATTGATAGCTGGTTAAATAGGAAATGCATTTAAGTGCAGTTAGGATAATAATTTATTTAAGATTTAGAAAGTTTATAGGTAAATTTTGTCTAAGGTGAGTTTAAAAGGGGTGAGCTTTTTAAATTCTAAAGGAAAAAAGAGTTGAAGTAGAAATAAGATTGTTCAGCTTTAAAACGTTGTGACGAAATGGGCTTTTGAAAGATTTTTATTTAGTACTATTTTTTTAATGTGGGTTTTGCATTAAAAATTAGTATAAGATTAGTAAGAGAGAGAATATTAATTTACGTGTTTTGAAATAAGATGGTTGATTAATAGATGTGTTAGGGCATAAATTTACTCTTAAGGAACTCGGCAAATATGGTCTTCGCCTGTTTAACAAAAACATGGCCCTTTGTTTTTTAATATAAAGGGTCGGACCTGCCCGGTGGGATTGGCTAACCTTAACGGCTGCGACGAGAGTTGTGCTAATGTAGCGTAATCATTAGCCTTTTAAAAGGAGGGAGGAATGAATGGTTTGACGAGGGACCTGCTGTCTCAGGAGTAATTTCTAAAGTTTTCTTTTAAGTGAAAAGACTTAAATTTTTAAATAAGAAGAGAAGACCCCGGTGAGCTTGATAAACCTTGACTAAAGAGTTAAGATTTGAAGTTTTGTTGGGGAAACAGGAAGGGAAAAGGAACCCTTCCGTTAATAATGGTGATCCCCTCTGAGGGAAGTTAGCAAAAGCTACCACGGGGATAACAGCTTAATCCTTTCTGAGAGAACAAATTGAAGAAAGGGATTGCGACATCGATGTTGGATTAGGGTACCCTTTTGGTGCAGAAGTTAAAAAGGGGAGACTGTTCGTCTTTTAAACCCCTACATGATCTGAGTTCAGACCGGCGTGAGCTAGGTCAGTTTCTATCTATTTTAAAGCTCTTCTAGTACGAAAGGAATTTTGAGCTGTGTGGGACTTTACTTTTAGTAAAGATGATTACTTTTAGTCCGGTTGTTAGCGGTTTAATTTATTTGTGTGTTTTAAGTTATGTTTTTTGTATTATATGCTTTTTATGGTGAAGTGGTAAACGGGGGTGAGATTTTTAAAGTGTATAATGGTTTGGTTAGGTTCTTCTGTGTTTATTAGGGCTTTAGTGTTTGTTTTTCCTGGTGTGGGAATAGTTTGGGGTCTGTGTTTTTCTACCCTTTTTTTAATTTTGTGTAAGGAGATAATGGGGATACCTTTTTTTGTTTCATTTTTTAATTCTTGGGTAATAGTAGATTATTTGTCTGTCTTAATAGAGCTTCTTGTTGTTTTAGTTTTAGTTTTGAGCCTGGTATGCAGGGTAAAAGATCTATTTTTTCCTAGGGTTTTCTCTTCAGAAGGGTTGGAAGGAAGATTAGTGGCAGTAAGGGTTTGCTGTATGGTATTTTTTATTATGGGTGGTTGAATAAGGTTTTATTTTTTTTTTGAATTTTCTCTTATCCCTACTTTGTGAATAATTTTAAAATGGGGGTATCAGCCAGAGCGTTTCCAAGCTGTAGTTTTTATGGTTATATACACTGTTGGAGGTTCTTTACCGTTGTTAGTGGTGCTATTGTTCGGATTTTCTCTTGTTGGAAGGGATTCATTTGTGTTGGGGAAGTTAGTGGGAAATCTTAATTGAGATTTTCCTAGGTGAATCTGGGGGTTTGTTATTTTAGCTTTTTTGGTGAAAATTCCTATTTACGGGTTTCATGGTTGATTACCAAAGGCACATGTAGAGGCACCTCTTGCTGGTTCAATAGTGTTGGCGGGTGTGTTGTTAAAGTTGGGGGGTTTTGGGTTAATTCGAGTTATATGGGTGCTAAGGATGTATAGGAGTGGGTTTTTGACAATGGTAGTTAGATTTAGGATTTGAGGTGGATTTTTAAGTTGTTTGGTCTCTATAACTCAGAGGGATGTAAAGTCTATTATTGCTTATTCTTCGGTTAGGCATATATCTATAGTTATTGCTAGTATTCTTAGTTGCTACCCTTCTGGGAAGTATGGAGGAGAGTGTATAATATTTACTCATGGGGTTTGTTCTCCTTGTATATTTGCTTTAGCAGCTAGGGCATACGATTGGAGGCAATCTCGGAGCGTTATAGTAAATACTAATGTTCTCCGGGTCTTCCCCCTTTTTTCAATTTTTTGATTTGTTTTTGGTGTAGTTAATATAGGATGTCCGCCTTCTTTGAACTATTTTAGGGAGGTTTTTATATTCAGTGTAATTAAAGAGTTAAATATGTTGTTTATTCTCCCCTTGGGTTTGATATGCCAGTTTAGGTGTGTGTTTACTATTTTTTTGTATGGATATTTAAATCATGGTGGAGTTTCTTTTTCTATTTGGCCAAAAAGTATTCTTAGAGATCGATATTTGAGAAGGTTTTTATTTAGAAGATTTGTTGTTCTTTTAGGGTTTTTAGGGATAGGGTATTTTTTTGTTTAGTCGTCTTAGTTTAAGTAAAATGTTGTGTTGTGGCCGCAGAGATAAAATTTTTTAGTCGATTATATTTTCTATGGTGTAAAACACGTCAGCTTTTCACGCTGAAGATAGGCAGAAAGTTGCCTTAGGGTCTTATCTGGGAAAAAGCGGTTTTGAAAACCGTTTTGAGGCGTTCAATTCGTCTGAAGGCTTGTGAGAATAGATCTTCTTTCTTTCATAGATTATAGGCGTGGAACGGGTTTTTATCCTTTAAATTTGCTTCACTGATTTTCTGGTCTTTTTCTTTTTTTTTTTATTATTTTATCTGGCTCTTTCTGGCAGGGGTCTTGTCGAGAGTCATCATTTTTAGGACTCGTAGAGTCTGCAATAGGTAAAGCAATAGTTGGTCGTACTATGGCTATGTCAGGTGGGTCGCTGCAGTTAGTTTTATCATTGTTTTTTACTTTATTATGTTTTAATTTTGCTACACTTATTCCTTTTTCTTATCCTTTGGTAACCCACCTGACTGTGACAGCTAGGTTGTCTTTAGTTTTTTGAGGGTCTACTGTATTATCCCACGTTAATTTAAATTGACGTGGGTTTTTGAGCCAGTTTATAATGCAGCAGGGTGTAGTGGTTTCTATTGCTTTTCAGGCTTTGGAGTTTACTACTATTATAATTCGAGGGCTAACTCTTTGTGTTCGGATGACTGTAAATTTGTTTATTTCTATAATTTTCGCAAAAATCTTTTTCTCTGTATCCTTAGCTTTATGATGAAATTGGGGAAGGTGGTCTGGATTTATTGGTTTGTTGGTGTGCTATTTTTTCACAGTAATTTATTATATGATGGAATGGGTAGTAGGGTTTGTTCAGAGGCTATTGTTTGTTGTTTTAATTATTACTTATATAGATGAGTCTGTATTTTCAGTGATTGAAGAGTTAGATGTTCATACTCTAAGGAGGGGGTTTAAGAAATAATATAAGACTTAATGGAGTTAGTAGTTCTTTCAAGTCTTTATAGTGGGTTTTTTTTCTTGCTTTCTATTTTCTTAATAGCTGTAGGCATAATAGGTTTGGCTGTGGTTGTTGGTCAACGTGGTCGTTATACAAAAGACAAGTTAGTAGCTTTTGAGTGCGGGTTTGATCCTTTAAGTAGTTGTCGATCACCTTTTTCTTTTCGGTTTTTTGTCCTTGCTTTGCTTTTTTTGATTTTTGATGTAGAAATTGTATTAATTGTAAGGTTTTGTTACAGCCTTAAGATTGTAAGAATTGTTAGGCCTTCTGTAGGTCTTTTTTTTATTTTTTTTTTTTTTATTATTCTTTTGTTAGGTTTGATACATGAAGCCAACGAGGGGGCTTTGTGTTGGTAGGATGTTTTAGTAGCTTATATTAAAGTTCTGGGCTTTTAACCCTGAGAAGTAAAAGATTACCTAAAGCGTGGTGAATTCGTTTGGCCAAGGTGGCAGAAGGATATGCGCTAGATTTAAGCTTTAGATATAAGGGTTTTACCTTTCTTGGTATGTGTGCAATTTGGTTGTGGTGGTTTTAATGCTTGTTGGGGTTGCTTTTTTTATTGTCATTGAGCGGAAGGGTTTGGGGATACTTCAATTACGTCAAGGTCCTAATAAGGTGAGGGTTAAAGGGATTCTTCAAGCTGTCGCGGACGGTGTGAAGTTGTTTAAAAAGGAGTTTACTTTTCCTTCTTCTCTGAGGAAATTTTCCTTTTCTTTAGGTCCTGTTTTTTGTTTTTTTTGTGCTTATGGGTTGTATATTTTGTTTCCTGGTTTTTTTAGTGAGAGGAGTTTCGAGTTAGGGTTGATGTTTTTTTTGTGTGTTTCTTGTTTTAATGTTTATGGGGTATTTTTAACCGGGTGGTTGTGTAATTCTCGTTATGCTTTTCTTGGGGCTATGCGGGCGGTTGCTCAGAGAATCTCTTATGAGGTTTATCTGAGTACGTCTGTATTTAGAGTTCTTTTGTTTGTTGGTTCTTATGATTTTACATTAATTCGGTTTAATGAGTACATGTGTTGTTTCTTGAGGCTTGGGATTTTGGTTTTGTGGTTAGTGGCGGCCTTGGCGGAGACTAACCGAGCCCCTTTTGATTTTGTTGAGGGTGAGTCTGAGTTGGTAGCTGGTTATAGGGTGGAGTACGGCGGTGCCGGATTTGCTTTATTGGCTCTGGCTGAGTATAGAAATATTATTTTTATAAGGTTGGTGACTGGGGTAATATTTTTTAATATGGGAATAAGTTGGCCCTTTTTTGGGGATTTGGCCGTTTCTATTTGGACCGTTTTTTTCTCTTATTTTTTTGTATGGGTTCGGGGTACTGTTCCTCGATATCGGTATGATTTACTAATACAGTTGTGTTGGATGGTGTTATTACCTTTGAGGTTAGGGGTTTTTGTTTTAGGGTTGGTATTAGTTTGTTAAGAAGTTGGCAGAGGTAGTTTAGAAGAATGTAAGATTGTCGTTTTTGCGGGGCCCGCGTAGTGGGCTCTCTGCTAGAGGGTTGTGAAATTAATTGAAAAGCTGATCAACGATATGACGAACTAGAATTCGTTATTATAGTGCTTTTATTGTTAGGTTCGTGTAGAGCCTAGTTGATTTTATTTTATAGTTTTTTTTAGTTTTTTGGCAGGTAGTTAGGCAATTTAGGCTGAGGGGGTGTCGTTACGAGTGGGTTTAAGATTAATTGGCCTAGATGTTTTAAATTCTACAAGCATAATTAAGAAACTCTAGGTGGGGTATCTTGGCTGATGGTTTTGTTTGATTAAATTTCGTTTTGAGGTAGAAAAATCGCAAAAAATATCAAAAATATTGAAAAAATACAAAAATTGTGAAGTTTTTAGGGCTTTCACCATTATATACATAAGAAAATTGTATAATAACCTTTTTTTGAAAAAAAATGGTTGTATATAATTTCCTTATGTATATATTTCTACGCTAGTGGAATTTTTGTAGTTGTACTAGGTACTAACTGGTATATATACTGTGGATGGAACGGGCCTTTAGCCCTTCCCAAGAGTCCTCTCGGGGATGAGCACCGGTTATTTATCGTCCAAGGTTGCTCATTTCCCCTGGCGTGTTGGTAGGACTCTAATGGGTTGGGGGGAGTGCGCGCTCTCCTAGAAGGTGCGTGGTTATTGGTGCCAAGGCATTTGGGGAAGTAGCCGGGTGTTTTGGGCTCTATTCAATAGTTTTTTGAAAGTGGATAAAATAAGTATTAATGTTGCTGGTATTAAGGTATTGTGGGAAGCGATTGGGTTTTTAGGGTATACTAAGGGTTTTTTTTAAAAAAGTTAATAAAAGAAGAATAAATGGTTATTGGTGCCAAGGCATTTGGGGAAGTAGCCGGGTGTTTTGGGCTCTATTCAATAGTTTTTTGAAAGTGGATAAAATAAGTATTAATGTTGCTGGTATTAAGGTATTGTGGGAAGAATAAATGGTTATTGGTGCCAAGGCATTTGGGGAAGTAGCCGGGTGTTTTGGGCTCTATTCAATAGTTTTTTGAAAGTGGATAAAATAGGTATTAATGTTGTTTATTTGAGGGCGTTGTGCCAGATAAAATGGGTCATCTTGATGCGGTGAATTATAGGATTATTGCCTCGACGTTTTTGAATAGAGTGTTACTATTTTAGGATGGGTTGATTTCGTTTATCGCCGAGTCTTAATAAGGTCTTAGGCAGTGGGGGCTTTAGGTCTGTTGTTTTAGGTGGTTCTAGGAGTTATTTTGTTATTGGTTTGTTTTTACTTTTGTTTGGGTTTTCTTCTTTTTGTTGGCTTATGTTCGGGAAGTTAAGCGGGTATGATTTTAGTTTTTGTGTGGTAGTTAGTGTTGATTTGTTGAGGGTGTTTTTGATGGAGGTTAATTTTCCTTTGGTTTTTGATTGTATTTCTTTAAGGTTTAGAGCGGTTGTTTGTTTCATTTCTGCCTGGGTGGTTGTTTATAGGGGTTTTTATATATCCCATGAGACATATCTTCGTCGCTTTTTGTTCTTAGTATTTTTGTTTGTAGTGGCTATAAATTTATTGATTTTTAGTCCTAGGATGCTTACTTTGATGGTTGGTTGGGACGGTTTGGGCGTAATTTCTTTTTTGCTGGTAGTTTATTATATAGATTATAATTCTTATTCCGCTGGTGTTATTACTGTTCTGAGAAATCGTATTGGGGATGTTCTTTTTATTATTTTTTTGAGCTTGGCTTGCCGGGATTTGAGTTTTGATTATTTTATGGTGAATTTTTATTCTAGGGGGTTGTTGATGGGTTTGGGGGCTTGTATTCTAATTGGTAGGATTACTAAGAGTGCTCAAATTCCGTTTTCCGCTTGGTTGCCTGCGGCGATGGCTGCGCCTACGCCTGTGTCTACATTGGTTCATTCTTCAACTCTTGTAACTGCTGGGGTTTTTGTTATTATTCGTTTTAGAGATTTGTTAGGTGGGGGTTTGAAGGTGGCATTGATCTTACTTGCTCTTTGTACCTTTTATTTGGCTGGGGTGAGAGGGGTGTTTGAGGTAGACATGAAGAAGGTTGTTGCACTCTCTACTCTTAGTCAAGTTAGGATAATAATATTGGCTTTAGGGCTAGGGTTGAAGTTTTTGGCTTTGTATCATTTGTTGGTTCATGCTTTTTTTAAGGCCTTGATGTTTATGTGTGTAGGCTCCATGATGTTTATAAGAGGGGGTTCTCAAGATATTCGCTTTTTTTCTGGTGTGTTAAAAAAAGCTCCCTTATCTAGGACTTGGTTTTTCATTAGTGTGGTGTGTTTGTGCGGGTTGCCTTTTATGTCTGGGTTTTATTCTAAGGATATTATTGTAGAGTTTTGTTTAAGAAGATCTTGAGGTATTGTGATAAGATTAATAATTCTTGGTAGGGTAGCCATGACGGCAGGTTATGCTTTTCGTGTTTTATTTTTACTTTTTAAGGATATTGAAATTTTTGGTTTTGGTTTATTTGTGGAGGAGGATCAGTATTTGGTTTCGGCTTTGTGGGGTCTGGGTGTAGGTGCTTTGTTTAGTGGGTATTTTTTGCAGTGTGTTTTGCGGGATAGAGTTAATTATTTTAATCTTCCGGGTTTTTGAAAGGTGATGGTTTTGGGTTTTTTGGTTATTGGTGTAAGGATAAGTGTTTGTTTGGTTTACTCTAGTGCTGAGGGAGTTGGTTTTTTAAGTCTTAGGAATAGAGTGGGATTGGCGCGTTTTGTTGGGAAGATAATATTCCTTCCTTTGCTTAGGGGTGTGTGATTGGGTTCTAGGGTTTTGAAGCTAGGTACAAATTGGGTAAACTATGTTGAGAGTTTTTGGTTGAGGAAGGCTTTTTGGTATTCAGGATTTAGTGATGTTTTTGGTTTTTATTCTTCAAAGGTTCGGGATAGTAATGCTAAATATGTTGGTGTCGGTTTGGTGGGGGGTTTGATTTTTGTTTGGCTTGTTTTTGTTGGTTTTGGGTTTAATTGATAGATTAGGGAGGAAGAAGGAGTAAACTAAGCGAAGTTTTTTGGTTCATGACCGAAGTATAGATTTAAATTATCTCTCCTTTTAAGTTTGTTTTGATAGTTTATATTAGAATACGCCGTTGAAGGTGGCGAGGGAACTTTTAGGTTTCAAAATATAGAAATATTTTCTGTATGAGTAGATGAGGGCAGTTTGGTTTAATAGATCCTAAGACTGTAAATGCTGCCAATTTAGTTTTATACCATGATTTGGTTTTGGTAGTAATTAGTGGGGTTTTAATGTTGGTGGGTTGATTTTTAATTATTTTTTTATCTCAGAAGGTGTTTTTTAAGGGGCATTTAAATCGGCGAGTTAAAGGGAACGAGCTGTTAGAGGTCACTTGAACTATTACCCCTTCGTTTTTTTTATTTGGTTTAGGTTTAGTTTCCTTAGTAAACCTATATCAGATGGAGCTAGGATCTGATGTGGTACACTCTGTGGAGGTACATGGCCATCAGTGGTATTGGGACTACAACTATCTGGTTGGTTTTGGGGATTCTTCTTTAGGCTGTCTTAGTCGGGACAAGTCTATGGAGGATATTTTTGTATACTGCTTAAGAAATGGTGATTTTTCAAGTTTACTAGGAAGTAACGAAAGTTTTTTTAAAGGGTTCGGTTCTGAGTTAGGTTTATATTGTCGTTTTTTTATACATTTTGTTCTTAGGGGTGTTTGGTCTGTTAAGTCAGAGTCTTATTTAGTTCCGGAAGATTCTTTGAGTGTTGGTGCTGATATGAAGAGTGGTTTTCGTAAGCAGGATGTAACTACTCCTTGTTTTTTAGTATATGGAGAGAAAAATGAGGTTAAAGTGTCAACTAGGGATGTTATACATAGATGGGGACTTCCGGAGTTAGGGGCTAAGGTGGATGCTATTCCTGGGCGGGTTAATTGTTTGGGTTTAATTCCCTTCGAGGCTGGGTATGTAAGGGGGTTTTGTTATGAGCTTTGTGGGCCCGGTCACAATGGTATGCCGATCTCTGCTTTTATTTTTAATAAGGGTTTAGTAGACTCTTTATTGTCGTCGGAAGTTTTTAATAGGGAGGAGAGGAGATGAGAGGAAGTTGGAATAGGCTATGATTCGGTTTATAGGGATTATCTTTATAGTTTGTTTTCTGTTGTTAAAGAAAGGTGAGAGGAAGTTGGAATAGGCTATGATTCGGTTTATAGGGATTATCTTTATAGTTTGTTTTCTGTTGTTAAAGAAACCGGTTAATTTTCTGGATTAGTTTTAGTTAACTTTGTAGTTTATAAAAAACGTTGAATTGCAAATTTAAAGAAGAGCTGTTGCTCCAAGGTGTTAGTGGAATTGAAGTTTGTTTTAACTGTGGTTTGTGACGTGCTATAGTTGGTAGTGTTTAAGTTTTAAAGAATTTTAAAGCATGAGGATGTGTTTGATGGTTGGTGTTTTTATTTTTTTCTTTGGGGTGATTTTTCTGTGTGGTCGTTTTTCTCATTTTTTGAGTGTACTACTTGTTTTTGAGTTGTTGACTTTTGGGGTGTTTTGTTGGAGGAGTTCTTGTTTTGTTTTTTCTTCTAATTTAGTTGGGTGTTATTTTTGTTTAATCTTTTTAGTATTGAGGGTTGTAGAGGCAGTAATAGGGCTTTCTTTATTGGTTAGAAGATCTCGGGGTTTGGGTCGCGTAGCGGTGAAGTCTTTTTCTTTTATAGGGGTTTAATATTGATTTTAGGTTTTAGTTTAAGGAGAATGGTTGACTGTTAATCAACAGGTGAAATTTTGTTCAAGCCTAGATGGTTTCTAAGTTAGCAGATAAAATGTTTTTGATTTAGGTTCAAAAGGAAGAGGTAACTCTACTTAGTATATAGTTGGTACAATACTTTAAGAAAAAGGTTAGATTTGCAATTTAAAATTAGATTTGGTATCTTTGTACTTGGTTAACTTGCTATAATTAATTATTTAGGTGGGTTTAATTTAA